TAGCACGGAAAAATCCTGGCTATTTATTGCTTCCTGTTGGCTTTTTTCGTATAATAAGTTCAGGGAGGGATTGGTAGACATAGCTACTGTTGTAGCGAATGGTTAGCGGTTCGATATCGAGTCTGCTCCTCTCCAGTCTGTTATATGAGCCAATACAATGATATATGATAGCACGGAAAAATCCTGGCTATTTATTGCTTCCTGTTGGCTTTTTTCGTATAATAAGTTCAGGGAGGGATTGGTAGACATAGCTACTGTTGTAGCGAATGGTTAGCGGTTCGATATCGAGTCTGCTCCTCTCCAGTCTGTTATATGAGCCAATACAATGATATATGATAGCACGGAAAAATCCTGGCTATTTATTGCCTTTCGTTGGCTCCTTCGGTACAATTAGTTCGGGGGGCCAGAAATCCTTTCATTTCATCGGCGAAGTAGCGGTGGTGTCCCCAGGTCCATCACATAAGGACTTCAAATCCTCTATTGGCACTCATGGAGTAGCAGTATGATGTTCCTAGATCCAATGAGGATTTTCAATCCTCCATTGGCACTCATTAAGTATATGTTATTAGGTTCAATGAAGACTTGAAATCCCCCATTGGAACTAATGACATAGTAGTATGATGTTCCGTTATGTGTTATAAGAATTTAAGAATTTAAGAATTTAAGAATGAGAAACTTATTTTACTAAATGAATTATTTTTTTTCGGTATTTATGAAATGAAAAAAAGAGAAGTAATTTATTGACACATATTTTGTTATGTGTTATAATAATTTAAAAATTATGAACTTGTTTTACTAAATGAATTATTTGTTCCGGTACTTATGGAGAAAGATAAGTAACTAACACAATGAAACTCAACACATAATTAGTTATGTGTTATAATAAGGATTAAGAATTAGTAACAAATAAACCATTTGTTTTAATTAATATCTTTCAATTAATATCTTTTAATTAATATCTCTTAAATAATATCTTTCAATTAATTATTTAAGAAAAGAAAAGAAAAAGAAAAGAAAAAGATTGGTTGACAATTACACAAATTCTGTGTTATAATAAGAATTAGGAATTAGTAACTCCTACTGGTAAATGAACCATTTGTTTCAATTAATTATTTTAGAAAAAAATAAGAGATTGGTTGACAATTACACAAATTCTGTGTTATAATAAGAATTAGAAATTAGTAATTCTTATTAATAAATAAATCATTTGTTTCAATTAATTATTTTAGAAAAAAATAAGAGATTGGTTGACAATTACACAAATTCTGTGTTATAATAAGAATTAGAAATTAGTAATTCTTATTAATAAATAAATCATTTGTTTCAATTAATTATTTTAGAAAAAAATAAGAGATTGGTTGACAATTACACAAATTCTGTGTTATAATAAGAATTAGGAATTAGTAACTCCTACTGGTAAATGAACCATTTGTTTCAATCAATTATTTTAGAAAAAATAAGAGATTGGTTGACAATTACACAAATTCTGTGTAATAATAAGAATTAAGAAATTGAATAACGGAATAAATAACAAAGCTGTGCTGAACGAATTATTTGTATCATCATTCGAATAGTATGTTCGAGCCATGGTTTTTTACTCAAACGTTGCGACAATAAGATATTTCATAAGTACTTTATACCAGTCAAATTGTTACAAAGTAGTTTTTGGGTCTAAACAAGGGTTGAAAATCCTATGACCCGGATCGGTTACGAACTCTCCCCGAGTGAGGACTTTCAATACCCAATTGGCACTAATGAAATAGTGTCATGATGTTGTTAGGTTCAATGAGGACTTTAAATCCTCCATTTGCACTAATGACATATTTTGGTATTACTGGTAGGATGTTCCCGGTCACATAGATCCGGGTACATAGAATCAAAAACTTTTTGATAAAGTTGTTCATGGTAGTCCTTTTTACCAATAATCTTTCATTCTTTATGGACGTAGACGAAATACCTTTACCTAGCACCTTATACCAGTGAATTGGTTACCAAATCGGATCCGAACAAGGATAAATCCCTTGACCTTGGATTCCTTGACCCCGGATCATAGTTATGAACTCCCCCTTGACTTTATTGAATCCTATTCCCAATCGGCACTAATGAAATAGTGGTATGATGTTCTTAGGTCTATATGAGGATTCAAAATTATCTATTTGTACTAATAGAAAAGTGGTATGATGTTCCTAGGTCCATATGGGGACTCGAAATTCTCAATTGGCACTAATGAAATAGTGGTATGATGTTCTGTTATTTGCCATAAAAAATAAGAAAAGGATAAACTTGTTTTACTAAATGAATTATTTGTCTTAGTACTTATCAAATTGGAAAATAAAATAGAATAAAATAGAATAAAATAGAATAAAATAGAATAAAATAAGTAACCTCTTGACATATAACCTTTTATGTGTTATAATTAAAATAAGAAGGATATTTTATTACTAGTTCAGTTCGAATAATGAGGACTCTGAATCTTCCATTGGAACTCATAATAGAGTAA